GTAGTTATCGTTTCAGTAATGTTGATTATTTATTTGATATCAGGAATATTTGGAGTTTTCTCTCTGATAACACTTTTTTAGTTAGGGATGGTAATGGTGACAGTTATTCTGTATATTTTGACATTGAAAATCATATTTTTGAGATTGACAATAATAGTTTTTTTCTGAGTGAACTAGAAAGCTTTTTTCCCAGTTATTTGAATAATAGGCCTAAGAGTAACAATCACTCCTATTATCATTACATGTATGATACTAAATCTAGTTGGAATAATCACATTAATAGTTGCATTGATAGTTATCTCCGTTTTGAAGTCAGTATTCATAGTTACATTTTCGATGGTACCGAAAATGACAGTTACATTTCTAGTTTCATTTGTACTGAAGGCGTAAGCAGTAGTGAAAGGGGGAATTCTAGTATAAGAACTGGTGGTAACAGCCGTGATTTCAATATAAGGGGAAGATCTAATAATTTTGATATAAATAATAAAAAATACAGAAATTTATGGGTTCAATGCGAAAATTGTTATGGATTAAATTATAAAAAATTTTTTAGGTCAAAATTTAATATTTGTGAACAGTGTGGATATCATTTGAAAATGAGTAGTTCAGATAGAATCGAACTTTTGATTGATCCGGGCACTTGGGATCCTATGGATGAAGATATGGTCTCCACGGACCCCATTGAATTTCATTCAGAAGAGGAACCTTATAGAGATCGTATCGATTCTTATCAAAGAAGGACAGGTTTAACTGAAGCTGTTCAAACGGGCATAGGTCAACTAAATGGTATTCCCACAGCAATTGGGGTTATGGATTTTCAGTTTTTGGGAGGTAGTATGGGATCTGTAGTAGGGGAGAAAATCACTCGTTTGATCGAGTATGCTACTAATAGATCTCTACCTGTCATTATTGTGTGTGCTTCTGGAGGAGCACGCATGCAAGAAGGAAGTTTAAGCTTGATGCAAATGGCTAAAATATCTTCTGCTTCATATAATTATCAATCAAATAAAAAGTTATTCTATGTATCAATCCTTACATCTCCTACAACTGGTGGAGTAACTGCCAGTTTTGGTATGTTGGGAGATGTTATTATTGCTGAACCCAATGCCTACATTGCTTTTGCGGGTAAAAGAGTAATTGAACAAACATTGAATAAAACAGTACCCGACGGTTCACAAGCGGCTGAGTATTTATTCCATAAGGGCTTATTCGACCCAATCGTACCGCGTAATCTTTTAAAAGGCGTTCTGAGTGAGTTATTTCAGCTCCACGGTTTCTTTCCTTTGAAAAAAATGAAAAAAAAAATATCGAAATAAAATGAAAATATAGATATAGAATAGAAGTGATTTCTATGTCTACCAAGAACTCCCATTTTTTACTAGGAATACCTGTTTCTTGGATTGAATTAGTTTAGTTAGAGTCGCGAACTTATAATAAACTCTTTAATTTTAATAAAAAACTCCTTATTTTATTAGAAAGATAGATAGAATATAAGGATGGGAGAATTAATAAAATTTCTTAAACTTAAGTAAGGTGGATTATCATACATATTCGTGTAGAAAGATGAATAGGTACACTTCATTTAGTTTTCATTCCTTGCACTTATTAACTACTTAATATTATTTATAATAGTTTATAATAGATATACTTAAGATATCTTTATAATAGGTACAAATATTAAATCGAGGTACCCATTCTATGACAGATCTTAACTTACCCTCTATTTTTGTCCCTTTAGTGGGCCTAGTATTTCCGGCGATTGCAATGGCTTCTTTATTTCTTCATGTTCAAAAAAATAAGATTGTCTAGATCCGATGGGAGCAAATTTCAGCAATTTATTTCAACACGGAATCATAATACAGATATTTATTTGGTACAGATATTTGTTTTGTGTAATATGGTATGATATGCGCCTTTTTCCAAATACAAATGAAGGAATTATTATGCATGCAGATACATGATATCCGCATAAATGAAATGCATGTATATGCGGGTTGTCTGGTTAAAAATGATCGGCGAATATTTTTCTATTTTATAATTGAAAGTCAATGTATCTAACCAATTCCTCCTAATGGTTCATATCAGAATAGTGCTAGTTGATGAAAGTTATTTCGGCAAAAAGTAAAGTCAAATTTTTTTTTTCTCAATTCCAATCTAATGCAATCGGATATAGTATGAACTGGCGATCAGAACATATATGGATAGAACTTATAACAGGGTCCCGAAAAGCAAGTAATTTTTGCTGGGCCTGTATACTTTTTTTAGGTTCACTAGGATTCTTAGTGGTTGGAACTTCCAGTTATCTTGGTAGGAATCTGATACCTGGATTTCCATCTCAGCAAATCATTTTTTTCCCACAAGGGATCGTGATGTCTTTCTATGGGATCGCGGGTCTATTCATTAGTTCCTATTTGTGGTGCACAATTTCGTGGAATGTAGGTAGTGGTTATGACCGATTCGATAGAAAAGAAGGAATAATGTGTATTTTTCGTTGGGGATTCCCCGGAATAAATCGTCGCATCTTCCTTCGCTTCTTTATGAAGGATATCCAATCAATCAGAATGGAGGTTAAAGAGGGTCTTTTTCCTCGTCGTATTCTTTATATGGAAATCAGAGGCCAAGGAACCATTCCCTTGACTCGTACTGATGAGAATTTGACTCCACGAGAAATTGAGCAAAAAGCTGCCGAATTGGCCTATTTCTTGCGCGTACCAATTGAAGTATTTTGAAATGAACCGAAGGAAGAATGAAGGTTTTCTCCACATAATGGAAGGAACTTGCTAATTTCCTTTTTAATACAATTGAAGTTTCTTCAGAATGTTTCATTCGAGCAAAACATGTTAGATTCCATTTCCTCGTTCCTTTGGTGCAACGGCCCGCATAGAATAAAACAAAAGTAGGAGAACGTATATGGAACAACTATAATAAATATAAAAAACTATAAACTATAATAAAATAATAAGAAGAAATTTTTTTCTATACTAAAACTTTTTTGTATGCGTATAGAGTCCAACTCAATTCTTTTATACTAGTCAAAAGTCTAATAAGTCTAATTAAGTATGAATTCATCAAATAAAATATCCGAATATGTATTTCGTAATACAGAATTCATCTTTTTAGGTTAGGCCTCAGATTTTGAATTGATGCCGTATTCCTGCGCTGCGGTCCGAATAATATTCGTTACTTCAAGTCACTTTTTCGAGTATTTATGGAAAGGAAGAAATGAAGATGAAATTCGTTCGAATTTGCCCAATTGAGATATCCGGAAATCCCATTTACTTATAATTTTTACTTATTATATATATATTTATTTTATTTTATATTTCTATATTTTTTTTTCATCTGAAAGGGGATCCTTATTCTATTTCTATATTCCTTCTAGATCTAAGGACTAAATTCTTACAAAAAAGTGGGAATAGATCTATAGGTTCGATACCTTGTTATAGAACTCGTGCTTTAGAGAAATATCAGATCAGATAGAGTTGACAAATGAAGCAGTTCATTAACAATTCACAGATAAAAAATGAAAAAAAAAAAAAGAAAGCATTGACTTCCCTCCCATATCTTGCATCTATAGTATTTTTGCCCTGGTGGGTCTCTCTCTCATTTCAAAAAAGTCTGGAACCTTGGATTATTAATTGGTGGAATACTGGGCAATCCGAAGCTTTTTTGAATGATATTCAGGAGAAAAATGTTCTAGAAAAATTCCTAGAATTAGAAGAACTATTCTTGTTGGACGAAATGATAAAAGAATACCCGGAGACACATATACAAAAGCTTCGTATAGGAATACACAAGGAAACGATACAATTGGTCAAAACGCACAATGAATATCATCTCCATATCATTTTGCATTTGTCGACAAATATAATCTGTTTCGCTATTCTAAGTGGTTATTTTATTCTGGGTAATGAAGAACTTGTCATTCTTAATTCTTGGGTTCAGGAATTCTTCTATAACTTAAGTGACACAATAAAAGCTTTTTCGATTCTTTTAGTTACTGATTTATGGATCGGATTTCACTCGACCCATGGTTGGGAACTAATGATTGGTTCGATCTACAAGGATTTTGGATTGGCTCATAACGAGCAAATTATATCTGGTCTTGTTTCCACTTTTCCGGTTATTCTAGATACAATTGTGAAATATTGGATCTTCCGTTTTTTAAATCGCGTATCTCCTTCGCTTGTAGTCATTTATCATTCAATGAATGAATGAAGAACTTATTTGATCCCTGGATATCAATCAAAAATGTTCTTCGCGTATAAAGAAAGCATTTTCCATTTTTCTTATTCTTTATACTTCTACCTCTTCAAGGTATTCGTTCTATTTCAGTAGAATTATTTCAGTACAACGGCAGACTCGCGGATAGGGAACTATACTAGCTACCTATCTAATTTATTGTAGAAATTCCGGGATCAATGATTGGATCATGCAAAATAGAAATACTTTTTCTTGGGTAAAGGAACAGATGACTCGATTTATTTCTGTATCGATCATGATATATGTAATAACTCGAACATCTATTTCAAATGCGTATCCCATTTTTGCGCAGAAAGGTTATGAAAATCCACGAGAAGCAACTGGGCGAATTGTATGCGCCAATTGCCATTTAGCTAATAAGCCTGTGGATATTGAAGTTCCGCAAGCTGTACTTCCTGATACTGTATTTGAAGCAGTTGTTCGAATTCCTTATGATATGCAACTGAAACAAGTTCTTGCTAATGGTAAAAAAGGGGCTTTGAACGTGGGAGCTGTTCTTATTTTACCCGAGGGATTCGAATTAGCCCCCCCCGATCGTATTTCTCCCGAGGTGAAAGAAAAGATAGGAAATCTGTCTTTTCAGAGTTATCGTCCCAATAAAAGAAATATTCTTGTGATAGGCCCTGTTCCAGGTCAGAAATATAGTGAAATCGTCTTTCCCATTCTTTCCCCCGACCCTGCTACGAAGAAAGACGTTCACTTCTTAAAATATCCCATATATGTAGGTGGGAACAGGG